GCTCGGCATGGGGGATAATGAATAACATGGACTCCACAACAACCAAATGCCAGGAATAATTCAAGTAGTGGTCGATCTTCGATTTCTGTCCCTGACCATCAATGACCGTTAACCTTAAGAAATCAACTGATGGTGGTCTCTTACTGCATCGCAAATTTGACTTGCAGAGTAAGTGAGTCCTGGTATATGTGTGTCAAATGCACAACCATTAGGTAGAATAAGAATTAAATAAAGGTTCAACCTGTATCCTTGCTGCATCTTCACTTTAGAGTGTATAACCTGAATGTTTTAATGGATTTTTGGGGGGAAATCATTTATGAAATTGGTGCTATATATTAGATGGTTAATATAGTTTAATGGTGATAATACATATATGTATTTGACATACAAATTTGTTAAATTTGGAAAAATAATTTTATGATTGGCGGTGGTCGGTCAAGGAATAGTTTAAGTAGAATTCTAGCTTTGGGAGTTAGGGGTAGGGGTTAAACTCCTCTTTCTTTGAGCGTTGTTAAGGATTTTAACCTTCATATTCAGCTTACAAGACTGATGCTTTTATTTAAGCTACCAATGCAATATTTAAGTATTTTATTTTCTATATAACTGAAAGTTGGTATTAGGATGAGGAAAATAGAGAAATAAAGTAGTGATGCGACTTGTCCAATGATAATATAAGGATTTTCTACTGGTATTCCTCCAATTCATGTTAGGATAATAACATCTGCGATTAAAAATCAGAAGAGGATTTGGCTAATTGGACGGAATGTTAGGGATTGTTGGTTGGAGGTGTGGAGAATTGGTACTAAAGCAAGTACTAGAATTGAGGCGAGTAAAGCAATAACTCCTCCTAATTTATTTGGAATTGATCGAAGAATTGCATATGCGAAGAGAAAATATCATTCTGGTTTAATATGAGGGGGTGTTACTAAGGGGTTTGCAGGGGTAAAGTTTTCTGGGTCTCCTAATAGATTTGGAGAGAAGAGGGATACTAATATTAGTGTTGTAATAAGAATAACGAAACCTACTAAATCTTTATAGGAAAAGTAAGGATGGAAAGAGATTTTGTCAGAATCAGAGTTGATACCTGCGGGGTTATTTGAACCGGTTTCGTGAAGAAAAATTAAGTGTACTATTGTTGCAGCTAAAACTACGAAAGGAAGGAGAAAATGGAATGTAAAGAAGCGGGTAAGGGTGGCGTTATTAACTGAAAAGTCTCCTCAAATTCATTGAACTAGATTATTTCCAATATAGGGGACTGCTGACAAGAGATTAGTGATTACTGTGGCGCCTCAAAATGATATTTGTCCTCAGGGGAGAACATAACCTACGAAAGCTGTTATTATTACAAGTAGTAATAATAATACGCCGACATTTCATGTTTCTTTATAGAGATATGAGCCATAATAAAGTCCTCGGCCAATATGAAGATAAATACAGATAAAGAAAAAAGATGCTCCGTTAGCATGTATATTACGAATAAGTCAACCATAGTTTACATCTCGACAAATATGGACAACTGAAGAGAATGCGGTAGAAATATCGGATGCGTAATGTATAGCTAAGAATAATCCTGTAAGGATTTGTGTAATCAAACATAGACCAAGTAGTGAACCGAAGTTTCATCAGGCTGAAATATTAGCAGGGGTGGGTAGGTCAATGAGGGCGTCATTTGCAATTTTGATTAAAGGGTGGGTTTTTCGTAGATTTGCCATATTTAATTCTTGTAGTTGAATACAACGGTGGTTTTTCAAATCATTAGTCTTGGTTAAAATCCTAGTAAGAATTATGATTTATATTACATATTTATGTTTATTTGGTTTGGTCTTGGGTTTGGCGGCAATTGCTTCAAATCCCTCACCTTATTTTGCTGCTTTGGGTTTAGTGATGGTTGCAGGGGCGGGTTGCGGTGTATTAGCAAATTTTGGGGGTTCATTTTTGTCTTTAGTTTTGTTTTTAATTTATTTGGGGGGAATATTAGTAGTGTTTGGTTATTCGGCAGCATTGGCGGCTGAGCCATACCCGGAGAGTTGAGGGAGTGTATATGTGCTTGGTTCTATACTGTTTTATATATTTTGGATTGGTTTAACAGGAGTTATACTATGAGGTGGTTGTTTTGATGGGCCGTTAGTTCTATGAAATAGTCATAGTAATTTTAATATTTTTCAAGGTGATATAGAAGGTGTAGCATTAATATATTCGTATGGAGGTTGAGTTTTAGTAATTGGTGCGTGGGTTTTGTTATTAACGCTTTTTGTTGTGCTTGAGTTGACTCGGGGATTAAGTCGAGGGGTTTTACGTGTAGTTTAATAAGATGAGTATAAAAGTTGCAGTTAATATGGTGATAAAAAAAAGGGATAAATATATTTTAATTAAACCTTTTTGGAGATTATTTACTATATTGGCGAATGGTAAATTGAAGTTTACAGTTATTTTAGGCCCTACTTTCTCTATTCAGGTTTGGTCAATTATTTGATTAGCAATGGTTTGTCCTAATTTTAAATTTAATTTAGGAGAAAGGCGGTGGATTACTATAGGGTAATATCCAAGCATATTGGAGAAGTTATGGTATTTTAATTTGGGTATAATTTTGAATTGTTTAGAAGTTATATAGGCTAATTCTAGTGCGGATATGAGTCCTAGTAAAGTAACTAGTAAGGCAGCGATTTTAATTCCAATGGGCATGGTTATTACAGGGTTTTTAAACGGTAGAGTATTAGAAAAAATTAATAGGCCTGCTAGGATGCTTCCTCATGCTAAGCGTTTTAAAGGGTTGATTACTGCGGTATTATTTTCATTAATTGGTGATAGAGCATTAAATCGTGGGGTACCTATTGAAACGAAATAAATAATTCGTAGGCTATAAACTGCTGTAAATGCGGTTGCAACTAGAGTGAGGGTGAGGGCTCAGGCGTTTAGGTATGATGTGTTTAGTGCTTCAATGATTGCATCTTTAGAGAAAAAGCCTGCTAGGAAGGGTATTCCTGTTAAAGCTAGGCTACCAATAGTTAAACAAGAAGAGGTTGTGGGTGTTAGGTGTTGTATACCCCCTATTTTGCGAATGTCTTGTTCATCATTTAAGGCATGAATAATTGAACCTGAACATAAAAATAGTATAGCTTTGAAAAAGGCGTGGGTGCAAATGTGGATAAAGGCTAGTTGAGGTTGTCCAAGTCCAATGGTTACTATTATTAAACCTAGTTGACTAGATGTAGAAAATGCGATGATTTTCTTAATATCATTTTGTGTAAGTGCACAAGTGGCTGTAAATAAGGCTGTAATAGCTCCTAAACAAAGACAAATAGAAAGTGCAACTTTATTATTTTCAAGTATAGGGTTTAATCGAATTAATAAGAAAATGCCTGCAACTACCATAGTGCTAGAGTGAAGTAGAGCTGAAACAGGGGTAGGACCTTCTATTGCTGATGGTAATCAGGGGTGAAGCCCAAATTGGGCTGATTTGCCAGTTGCAGCCAAGATTAGACCAAATAATGGAATGGTTATATCTATTTGTTCGGAGATTATGAACATTTGTTGTATTTCTCATGAGTTTATATTAGAGGCTGTTCATGCTATTGTTAAAATTAAACCAATATCACCAATTCGGTTATAAACCACTGCCTGTAAAGCGGCTGTGTTTGCGTCATTTCGTCCGTATCATCAACCGATTAATAAAAAAGATATAATGCCTACACCTTCTCATCCGATGAAGAGTTGAAATAGATTGTTTGCTGTAACAAGGATGATTATAGCGATTAAGAAAATAAGAAGATTTTTAAAGAAATAGTTGATGTATAAATCAGTGTGCATATATCATAAAGCAAACTCTAAAATAGATCAGGTTACATATAGTGCAATAGGTGTGAAAATGATTGAGTAAAAGTCAAATTTAAAGCTAATGTTAATATCAAATAAAGTATTTGTTCAATTTCATGTGGTTGTAATTGTTTCTAATCCCTGGTCAATAAAAATTATTAAGGGAAGAAGCGCAATAAAAAATGCTAATTTTACGGCTGTTTTAACCTTCTTTTGTGATCAGTTTTGAGGTAAAGAAGAGATATTTATGGTATTAGTAAGAGGTTGAAGTAAAATGATTAGAAGTCAAATGAGGCTAGATGTTAATACTAAAGGGGCTCCATTCATAGCTGCTACTTGGATTTGCACCAAGAGTTTTTGATTCCTAAGACCAAGGGATTAGCTGTTATCCTTTAGAAGCTGCGAGGGAGTCTTGGAGTTAAACCAAGAAAGCGAAAATTAGCAGTCATCGTTACGATCGGGTATCTCTCGGTGGATAAAAAGGATTTAACTTTTATTATCAGGATCACAACCTGATGTTTTAATTAAACTATATCTACAAGTAGTCCACCCTCAAATTAGTTCGGGTTTTATAATTAGTAAAGTAAGTGGTATTAGGTGGAGTATTATAAGTAAGTGTTCTCGGGTGTGAGTTGGGTCGGTTAAAATAATATGTTTTGGAAGAGGGCCACGTTGTGTTATTAAAAACATGTAAAGTGAGTAACTAGCTGTAATTAGAGTGCCCAAGCCTGTAAAAATAATAGTTCAGGGTGATCAGTTAAATAATGATACAATAATCATTAGTTCACCTATTAGATTAGGGAGGGGTGGAAGAGCAAGGTTAGCTAAGCTAGAAAGGAATCATCAAGCTGTTATTAAAGGGAAGATAATTTGTAAGCCTCGAGCTAAAACTATTGTACGGCTGTGAGTTCGTTCATAATTGGTATTAGCTAAGCAGAAGAGGGCAGAAGAGGTTAGGCCGTGGGCAATTATTAAAATTAGTGCTCCTGTAAATCCTCATGGGGTTTGAATAAGAATACCTGCTGCTACTAAACCTATGTGACTAACAGAGGAATAAGCGATTAAAGACTTTAAATCTGTTTGTCGTAGACAAATAGATCCTGTTATGATTACACCTCAAAGGGCTAAAATGATAAAGGGGTATGCTATTTCTTTTGTTAGTGGTTCTAGTATAATTATAACTCGTATTAAGCCATACCCGCCTAGTTTTAAAAGTACGGCAGCAAGTACTATTGATCCTGCGATGGGAGCTTCTACATGTGCTTTTGGAAGTCAAAGGTGGAAACCATATAAGGGTATTTTAACCAAGAAAGCTAAAAGACATCCCACCCATCAGACTTTATTTGATATATGTAGTAAAGTAAAGGGGGGTAGATAATTTAAGGTGAAAAAAGATAATGTGCCTGTTGAACTTTGAAGAAGAAGTAGTGCTACTAAAAGGGGCAGGGATCCCGCTAGCGTGTAAAATAAAAAATAGGTCCCTGCATTTAGGCGCTCTATTTGATTACCTCATCGGGTAATGATAAGTAGTGTGGGGATTAAAGTAGCTTCAAATATAATATAAAACATAATTACTTCTGTTGCACTAAAAGCTAAAATTAAAAAGATTTGAAGGGAGATTATAAGAGAGATATAAGTTCGTTGGCGGGTTGTGGTTTCGGTAGAAATGTGTTTTTGGCTAGCTAAGATCATAAGAGGTAAAAGTCAGCAAGATAAGATTAAAAGGGGTGTAGATAAAGAATCTGTGGCTATATAGGAGTTAATAAAAGATCAATTGGTTAGAGCAGGGGGAATAAATCAACTGAAACTAAATAATGCGATGATTAGGCTATATAAAAGTACGGTTGATCAAACATATCGATGGGGTGTTAATCAGGTGGAGAAGAGTAATATGGTTGTAGGAATAATGATTTTTAACATTGTAATAGATTAAGGGTATTTAGTCGATCTGAGCCATGTGTTCGTGCAGTGGCAACTAGTAAAGCAAGACCTACACTTGCTTCGCATGCTGAGAAAGCTAGAAGAAGTAGGGGAGAAGCTGAAAAGTTGATTGAGTTTAATTGCATAGATCAGAGTGACAGGGCAATAAATAGTGATAATATTATACCTTCGAGACATAAGAGTGCGGAAAGTAGGTGGGTTCGGTGGAATGTCAACCCTGCAAGCCCTAGTGTAAACATCGAGAAAAAAATGAAAAGGGTAATGTTCATTAGGTTAATTATGGATTTAAACCATAAGTTTTTGAGTCGAAATCAAATGTTTTTTTAAACTAATTACCTATTCAGCTCATTCTAAACCTCCTTGTAATCATTCGTAAATTAACCCGAGTGTTAATAAAATAAGTACAAGGGATATTCACACAAATGAAGTTAGGGGATTGGGAAGGTGATCTCCTCAAGGAATAGGAAGTAATAAAGCAATTTCTAGGTCGAATAAAATGAAAAGGATGGCGACTAGAAAAAATCGTATGGAAAAAGGGAGTCGAGCTGATCCAACGGGGTCAAAACCGCATTCGTAGGGGGATATTTTTTCGTGGTCCGGGTTTAATAGGGGAAGCCAAAAGGATACAAAAGCAAGGATGATTGAAAGGGTTGAAAAAATTGCTAATACGATTGCGATTATATTCATTATCTTCCCCTGGATTTTAACCAGGTTTAAATGATTGGAAGTCATTAGTATTAAGTTGTACTAGAAAGATATGAGCCTCATCAATAGATTGAGATGTAAAGGAAGAGTCATACAACATCAACGAAATGTCAGTATCAAGCGGCAGCTTCGAATCCAAAATGATGTTCTGATGTAAAGTGGAATTTGATTTGTCGCAGGAGACATACGGCTAAAAAAGAAGAGCCAATAATTACATGTAAACCATGAAAACCTGTAGCGACGAAAAAGGTTGAACCGTATACACCATCTGCAATTGTAAAAGGAGCTTCATAATATTCTATAGCTTGTAGAATTGTAAAATAGAAACCTAAAATAATGGTTAGGGTCAATGCTTGAATAGTTTGTTTTCGTTGACCTTCTATGATACTATGATGTGCTCAGGTCACGGTAACTCCTGAAGCAAGGAGAACAGCAGTATTTAAAAGGGGTACTTCAAAGGGGTCTAGTGTTAATACACCTGTGGGGGGTCAGCATCCCCCTAGTTCTGGAGTTGGTGCTAAACTTGAGTGATAAAAAGCTCAAAAAAAACCTAAAAAGAAAAATACTTCGGATGTAATAAATAAAATTATACCGTAGCGCAGGCCTTTTTGAACAGGAGGTGTGTGGTGACCTTGGAATGTACCTTCTCGGATAATATCTCGTCATCATTGATATATTGTTAATAAGGTAAGGATAAAGCCTAATATTAAAAGGATAGTGGAGTGAAAATGCATTCAAATTGCTAAGCCGGAAGTTATTAATAGGGCAGCAACTGCTCCTGTGAGGGGTCATGGGCTGGGGTCAACTATATGGTATGCGTGTGCTTGATGTGCCATTAGACGTTTTCTTGTAAATAAAGGCTTAAAAGTAGTACGAAAACGTATGCTTGAATCATAGCAACGGCTACTTCTAATAAGGTAAGTAAAAAAAGGAGAATTGATGTTAATAATGCAATAGTTGGTATAATGGAAGTAAGTACAAAGGTTCCGGTAGCAATGAGTTGGATTAAAAGATGTCCTGCTGTAAGATTGGCTGTAAGTCGAACACCGAGAGCTAAAGGTCGAATAAAAAGACTAATTGTTTCAATAATAATTAGTACAGGAATTAATAGGGTTGGTGTACCTTCTGGTAATAAGTGACCAAGAGCATGTGTTGGTTGATTTCGTATACCAATAATTACAGTGGCTAGTCAAATAGGGACTGCGAAAGCTATGTTAAGAGAAAGTTGTGTTGTTGGGGTAAATGTGTATGGTAATAACCCTAATATATTGAGAGTAATTAAAAAGAGTATTAAAGATGTAAGTAAAAGAGCTCATTTATGACCTCCTAAGCTCATGGGTATAAAAATTTGTTTAGTGAAGTTGTTGATAAATCAGTTTTGTAGGGTAATAAAGCGATTGCTTAATCAGCGGGAACAAGGCTTTGGTATTAATAATCATGGTAGTGATAAAGCTAGCGCTATTAATGGAATGCCTAAAAAAATAGGACTCATAAATTGATCGAAAAGGCTTAATATCATGGTCAGTTTCAAAATTCTGTTTTTGTGCTACTTAAACTTTGTAGTCCTGGATCATTAGGGTATTTATGTGCTAAAACTTTTTGGGGTAAAATAGCTAAAAAAATTGTTCAGGCGAAAACTAAAATAATAAATCAAGGGGCAGGATTTAATTGGGGCATTTCGCTAGGGGTGGTCGGGAGTCACCAGTTTTTAGCTTAAAAGGCTAACGCTTGGTCCTGTTTAGCTTCTTAGCGAGGCGTCTTCAAGTATTAAAGATGATCAATTTTCGAAATGTTTGAGAGGAACGGCTTCGACAACAATGGGTATGAAACTGTGATTTGCCCCGCAAATTTCAGAGCATTGTCCAAAAAAGATCCCGGGTCGTGAAATAATAAATGCTGTTTGATTTAAACGTCCTGGGACCGCATCTATTTTAACACCAAGGCTTGGAACTGCTCATGAGTGTAAAACATCATCTGCAGATACTAAAACTCGAATGGGTGATTCAACAGGAATTACTATTCGATGATCTGCTTCTAGGAGTCGAAATTGACCAGGAGATAAGTCTTGCGTAGGAATTATATAGGAATCAAATATTAAGGCTTCATAGTCTGTATATTCATAACTTCAGTATCATTGATGACCAATAGTTTTAATTGTAAGGTGGGGGTCATTAATTTCATCTATAAGATATAAAATTCGGAGTGATGGGAGAGCGATTAGAATTAAAATTATTGCTGGAAGTAAAGTTCAAATAATCTCAATTTCTTGAGAGTCGAGGATAAATTTATTTGTAAGATTAGTAGTTACTATTGCGACAATAATATAAAGTACAAGTGTACTAATTAAGAAGACGATTATTAATGCGTGATCATGGAAATGTAGAAGTTCTTCTATTACAGGAGAAGCTGCATCTTGAAAACCTAGTTGAGAGGGGTGTGCCATTATATAAGACTCGTGGGAGTCTAACCCACAATTTTGTCTTGACAAGACAAGGTATTATTTTTACTAGGGTCTTATTAAGAAAGTGACAGAGGGGTTGATGTGTTTGGCTTGAAACCAAATTACGGAGGTTCGAATCCTTCCTTTCTCGTTTATTAATTTTGTGGTTGTTGAATTTGTACAAAGGCAGGTTCTTCAAAAGTGTGATAAGGAGGGGGGCAGCCATGAAGTCATTCAACATTTGTTTGGGTTAATTCCACTGAAAGAACTTCACGCTTGGCTGCAAATGCTTCTCAAATAATAAATAGGAATATAATTACGGCGACTAATGAAATAAGCGAGCCAATAGAAGAGACTGTATTTCAAATAGTATAAGCATCGGGGTAGTCTGAGTATCGTCGAGGCATACCTGCTAATCCTAAGAAATGTTGTGGAAAGAATGTTAAATTAACACCTAAAAATATAACCCCAAAATGGATTTTAGCTCATGTTTCATGTAAGGTGTAGCCTGAGAATAAAGGGAATCAATGAACAAATGCGGCAATAATAGCAAATACTGCTCCCATAGATAAAACATAGTGGAAGTGTGCTACCACATAGTAGGTATCGTGAAGAACAATATCCAGGGACGAGTTGGCTAGGACAATTCCTGTAAGGCCACCGACTGTAAAAAGAAAAATGAAACCTAAGGCTCAGAGAAGGGGGGTGTCTCATTTGATGGCTCCTCCATGAAGAGTTGCTAACCAACTAAAAACTTTTACCCCTGTGGGGATGGCGATGATTATAGTTGCAGAAGTAAAATATGCTCGGGTGTCTACATCTATACCTACTGTAAATATATGATGGGCCCAAACAATGAAACCCAATAATCCAATAGCTATTATGGCTCAAACTATACCCATATAACCGAAAGGCTCTTTTTTGCCAGCGTAGTAAGCTACAATGTGGGAAATTATACCAAAACCAGGTAAAATTAAAATATAAACTTCTGGATGACCAAAAAATCAAAATAGATGTTGATAGAGAATAGGGTCACCTCCTCCAGCGGGGTCAAAAAAAGTGGTGTTTAAATTGCGGTCGGTTAGAAGTATTGTAATTCCTGCAGCTAAAACAGGTAAAGATAGTAATAATAAAACAGCTGTAATTATTACTGCTCATACGAAAAGAGGTGTTTGATATTGTGAAATGGTTGGCGGTTTCATATTAATAATGGTCGTAATAAAATTAATTGCGCCTAAGATTGAAGAAATACCTGCTAAATGAAGAGAAAAGATTGTTAAATCTACTGATGCCCCGGCGTGTGCTATATTTCCTGCTAATGGGGGGTATACAGTCCAACCTGTTCCAGCCCCAGCTTCAACTCCTGAAGAAGCTAAAAGGAGCAGAAAGGAGGGGGGCAGGAGTCAAAAGCTCATGTTATTTATTCGAGGGAAAGCCATGTCTGGTGCCCCAATTATTAATGGGATCAACCAGTTTCCAAAACCCCCAATTATGATGGGTATTACTATAAAAAAGATTATTACAAATGCATGTGCCGTAACGATTACGTTATAAATTTGATCATCTCCTAAAAGAGATCCGGGCTGACTTAGTTCAGCACGAATTAAAAGGCTCAAAGCCGTACCTACTATTCCGGCTCAAGCACCAAAGATTAAATAAAGGGTGCCGATATCTTTGTGGTTGGTAGAAAAGAATCAACGAGTGATTGTCACAGGTAAGATGGCTGAGGATAAGCGGTGGACTGTAGATCCACAAACAGAGGTTTAAATCCTCTTCTTATCAGAGTCCTGAGGTGTTAACATATATGATTGCAAATCATAAGTAGCAGATTAACGTCTGCCGGGACTTTCCCCCGCCTATTTTAGCCCCGGCTAGGCGGGGGAAAGGTAGACGGACGTTTTCTGGTTTAAGCGCTTAACTGTTAATTAAGAATTTGTAGGATCGAGGCCTGCTCGTCTAGAAGGGCTTTAGCTTAATTAAAGTGTCTGTTTTGCATGCAGAGGATGTGGGTTAATATCCTGTAAGTCTTATAAGGGTTAAGAGAGTTCCACTCTTATTTAAAGCTTTGAAGGCTTTTGGTTTAATATTATCCTAAACCCCTATCCTAGGGTTGTAATAATTAGGGGTGAAAGGGGAAGTATACAAATGGTGAAAATAATGGAAAATGCAGTTGGAGTTATTATGTTTATATTTATTACTCGTCACGGAAGAATGTTTGTAGATGTATTAGGAGAAGTTGTTAGGGTTATAGCATATGATAGTCGGAGGTAAAAATATAAGCTTAATAAGGCTGATAAAGCTGCTGCCGTTGCTACTAAAACTAAGTGTTGTTTTGTGAGTTCTTGGAGGATTAATCACTTAGGTAAAAAACCGGTTAAGGGGGGGAGCCCTCCTAGGGAAAGTAAGATTAAAGGGGTGATTGCACATAATGTTGGATTTTTAGTTCAAGAGGTTGTTAGAAGATTGATGCTAGTTGCTTTATTAATTTTAAAAATAGTGAAAATTGAGTATGTTATTACAATATAAATTAGGAGTGTTATTAGAGTTAGTTGGGGTAAGAAGTTTATTACTAATACTATTCATCCAAGGTGGGCGATTGAAGAGTAGGCTAGGAGTTTTCGCAACTGGGTTTGATTTAAACCCCCCCATCCACCAATTGTAATAGATATTAAACCTAAAAAGATAAGTAGGTGAGGGTTATTATTTATTTGAATTAGGAGTGAAAGGGGTGCTAGTTTTTGTCATGTGGCAAGAATAAGTCCTGTATTTAGGCTTAAGCCTTGTATAATGTCTGGTAATCATGCGTGTATTGGGGCTAAACCTAATTTAAGTGCAAGGGCTATAGTAGCGATAGTAAGTGGTAGTGGGTGATTTAGTTGGGAGATTTCTCACTGTCCTGTTAGTCAAGCATTAGTTATGCTTGCAAATAATAGTGTTGCGGCTGCGGTTGCTTGAATTATAAAATATTTAGTGGTTGCTTCAATGGCTCGTGGGTGGTGTTGTTGAGCTATTAAAGGAATGATTGCTAGTGTATTAATTTCTAGTCCTATTCAGGCTAATAATCAATGGGTGCTAGCAAAAGTAATTGTAGTACCTAAACCTAGAGCGAATAGTATAATTATAAGGATATAAGGGCTCATTAGTAAGGGAAGGATTTTAACCAACATATTTGGGGTATGGGCCCAAAAGCTTATTTAGCTGACCTTACTTAGGAAGTGGTGTAGTGGGAGCACTAAGGGTTTTGATCCCTTCAGTAGAGGTTCAAGTCCTCTTTTTCTAAGGAGTTGGAGGGATTTTCACCCTCATTATTTACTCTATCAAAGTAACCCTTTGTTCAGGCACAATTCCGTTTAGGATTGGGGAGGCAGTCCTGAAAAAGCAAGAGGTATAGCGAGATGTCATAATACAAGAGCTATAGTGAGGGGGAGAAAGTTTTTTCAAACTAGGTGTATTAGTTGATCATAACGGAATCGGGGGTAGGAGGCTCGGACCCATAAGAAAACTGTGGAGAGAAGTGTTGTTTTGATTATTAAAACCATAGTTGTAAAACTCGGGGCAAGGTGTTGTGTAGATGTGCCTAAAAATAAAATAGCAGATAATGTGTTTATTAAGATAATGTTTGCATATTCTGCTAAGAAAAATAATGCAAATGGTCCTCCTGCATACTCTACGTTAAAACCGGATACTAACTCTGATTCACCTTCTGTTAAATCGAAGGGTGTTCGGTTAGTTTCAGCTAGTGTGGAGACATATCATATTGCGGCTAAGGGTCAAGTTGGGAAAATTAATCATATGTTTTCTTGAGCGGTGGCAAAGGTTTGTAGTGTGAATCCTCCTACAAAAATAATTGTGCTAAGAAGAATTAATCCTAGGTTCACTTCATATGAGATTGTTTGGGCAACGGCTCGTAAAGCTCCAATAAGGGCATATTTGGAATTTGATGCTCAACCAGAGCCTAGAATAGAGTACACTGCTAAGCTGGAGAAAGCTAGGATGAAGAGAATGCTTAGATTTAAATCAGCAAGGGGGGATGGTATTGGTATTGGTAGTCATATGGTAAGTGCTAAGGTTAAAGCAATTATAGGTATTACTAAAAATAGAAGGGGGGAAGATGTGGAGGGTCAGATGGGTTCTTTTAGGAATAATTTTACACCATCTGCAATGGGTTGAAGTAATCCGTAAGGTCCTACAATATTTGGGCCTTTTCGGTGTTGTATATAACTTAATACTTTTCGTTCAATTAATGTCAATAGTGCAACTGCTAAGAGGATAAAAATTGCAATAATTAGTGGGTTAATAATGAATAAAAGAGTATTAAGAAGCATAGTTAAGGAGAGGATTTGAACCTCTATATAAAGGGCTTAGGTCTTTTGCACTAGCCGAATTCTGCCACCTTAACATGATGTTTAAGGGTTATATACCCTTATAACTTATGTCCTTTTATCTAATTTAGTTGTCTTCATTAGTTAAGGAGAAGGCTTGATTGAATTATAGGCCTTTCTTATTCAATCCTTTCGTACTAGAATAAGACATTTCATAGATAGAAACTGACCTGGATTACTCCGGTCTGAACTCAGATCACGTAGGACTTTAATCGTTGAACAAACGAACCCTTAATAGCGGCTGCACCATTAGGATGTCCTGATCCAACATCGAGGTCGTAAACCCTCTTGTCGATATGGACTCTAAAAGAGGATTGCGCTGTTATCCCTAGGGTAACTCGGTTCGTTGATCGGCGTTGCCGGATCAATGTGGTCAGAAATTCTGTTTTTTAGGGTTGTCACTCTTAAATTAAAAGGAATAGCTTCATTCCTCATGGAGGTTTTATAATACTCCGCGGTCGCCCCAACCAAAAACATTTGAACAGGTTTACAGTTGATTTCATTTTTTAATTATGTGAAGGAGCATGTTCTGTTCTTGCGTTTTAAGCTCCATAGGGTCTTCTCGTCTTATGTTTTTATCCCCGCTTCTGCACGGGGAGATCAATTTCATTGATAGGAAAAAGGAGACAGTTAAGCCCTCGTTGTGCCATTCATACAGGTCTTCATTTAAAAGACAAGTGATTGCGCTACCTTTGCACGGTCAAGATACCGCGGCCGTTAAATTTTTATCACAGGGCAGGCGGGACTTCTTATAATATTATATCAAGAAGCGATGTTTTTGGTAAACAGGCGAGGCTAAAATAAATATTTGCCGAGTTCCTTCTTTTTCTTTTTATCTTTCCTTAAATAAGCACACCAGTGTGGGTTTAACGGTACATAAATGTAAGGTTTTCTAGTTATTTTTTTGTAATTCATTTCCCTCTTAGTTTGGGACCGGTTAATTTTCGGGGGTCTTTCCGTTCCGATTTACATAGGTGCTGGGAGAGTTTATCTCTTATTACTCATATTAGCATAATTGTTTCCATGTGTATTATGGAATAGCCTGATAATGGTAGAGGATTATGATTTTAATATCTTTATTAAAAGAATAATTATATTTGAGCATTAACGCTTTTTTAAAGGTGGCTGCTTTTAGGCCCACTTAAATATTAACTTTAAATAATTATGTTCATTATCCTTCTTTATAAGATTGTTTTCTTGTTCATAAGGGCTGGTCCCCTTATGAATAACTCTTTAATATTCTTTAACTGATAAATTATGATTGATCAGTGTTAGTTTGAGAAAAGAAAAGGCTAAACTTTTATTTAATTCTCAGGCAACCAGCTATAACTAAGTTCGATAGGTTTATCACCTCTACTCAGGGCTCTTCACACTCTTTTGCCACAGAGACGTGTTTACCCTATATTTTAGGTTGTCCCGGAGTAGCTCACTTAGTTTCGGGGTATTAAACTAGAAATCTTTTTGCTTAATTAGGACTCGCTAACTCATGATGCAAAAGGTACGAGTTTTTATCTCTGCTTTATTTTGCTTTACTGGATTATTTCATTTCTCTTTCAGCGTTCCCTTGCGGTACTTTTTCTATGGCTTTGCATATTTTCTTTTCTATCGCCTATACTAAGATGTTTAGAAATGGTTTGTTTACTATTTTTAGTATGTTAAAGTGTATTAATATTTTAATGTTATAGTTGGTAAAGAAGCTAGCTTTTGGGCGTCAGAGTAACCTGATTTGCACGGGTATTTTCTCGGTGTAAGGGAGATGCTTTAACTGTTTTAGCTATACTCTGGTTTAACCAAGTACACCTTCCGGTATACTTACCATGTTACGACTTGCCTCCCTTTTGTTCAAGAAGTTGTATTATGAATTTAATAACAGGTGATTCAGGGAGAGTGACGGGCGGTGTGTGCGCGCTTCAGGGCCGTTTTCAGTAGAGCTCTCTATTCTCTGCTTACTGCTAAATCCTCCTTAAATGTGCTGTTTCATGGCAATTTCCGTTTTTTCTGAATTAGAAAATGTAGCCCATTTCTTTCCTTCTTATATGCTACACCTCGACCTGGCGTTTTGGATAATATCGATTTGGCTTACTGAGAATCCTTTACAAGGTAAGCTGACGACGGCGGTATATAGGCGGAAATGACAAAAGAAGGTGAGGTTTAACGGGGGTTATCGGTTATAGAACAGGCTCCTCTAGGTGGGTCTAAAGCACCGCCAAGTCCTTTAGGTTTTAAGCTTATGCTCGTAGTGCCCTGGCGATTAGATATTGTAATTGTCTAACAAAGTTTAAGGTTGTGCATAGTGGGGTATCTAATCCCAGTTTGTGTCACAGCTTTCGTGTATTCGAGTAAATTAAAGTCACTTTCGTAGGGGTTGTTCTTGCTTCCGGATACGTATAACAGTTATGGAGGCATTCCACTTTATTTTAGTTAACTTCTAAACACGCTTTACGCCGATGGCTATCAACTTGAGTCCCTCGTATAACCGCGGCGGCTGGCACGAGTTTGGCCGGCTCTATTAATCATAACTAAGTCAAGTTTTCACTTATGGCTTAATGTTTATCACTGCTGAATTCCCTTGGGGGTGTGGCTTGACATGATGTTGTGGGCTAAATATTATTATTGTGCCTGATACCATCTCCTTGTTTTCAGGAAGAAAACTGTAGGGTATTTTCACGGGAATGCGGATACTTGCATGTGTAAATTTGATTAAAATTGATAGTAAAGTCAGGACCAAGCCTTTGTGTTTACGAAACCTTTCTAGGGTTTGTCTTAACATCTTCAGTGTTATGCTTTAGTTAAGCTACGTTAACATTTGTATTATTGCAATAATGTATATACACACTTTTTGGCAAAAAATACACCCCCTCCAACACAATCGATAGCTTCCTGTTTCCGGGGGGTTTACAGGATTAATAGCTATGTCAGGAGTTTTGGGGGGGTAGGGGGGGTTTAACGCGCGAAAAACCCGGGGGGCATCACATGGAAATATTAGGAGTTAAAAATGGTAGTATTATGCTCTTGATATCAGTTATGCAAGTTATCAATGAATATCTTTTCAACACTACACATATACAATCTAAATCCTAGGATTAGTCCCACCTTTCACCATAGATTACGTGCACTGTGAGAAGTCTATTGAAAGGAAAAAGAGAAAAAAAAAACCAATAGCCCATTAGAGTGAACGCCCGGCTTGGTGGGTAACGAGATATATGTACTCCACCATTAACCAATGCCCCTTAGAATGAAT